TACCTCATGGAGAGTTAGCCGCACCCACAAATGATATAAATACTACCGTTGCTTTGGCTTTACTCACATCAGTGGCATATTTCTATGCGGGTCTTACCAAAAAGGGATTAAGTTATTTTGGGAAATATATTCAACCAACCCCAATCCTTTTACCCATTAATATCTTAGAAGATTTCACAAAGCCATTATCACTTAGTTTTCGACTTTTCGGGAATATCTTAGCGGATGAATTAGTAGTTGTTGTTCTTGTTTCTTTAGTACCTTCAGTGGTTCCTATCCCCGTCATGTTTCTTGGATTATTTACAAGTGGTATTCAAGCTCTTATTTTTGCAACTTTAGCCGCGGCTTATATAGGTGAATCCATGGAAGGCCATCATTGAAATAGTCTTTTTTTCGCTTAGCACAAAGCAATGTATGTGCGACCCAAGATGATTTATTTAAGGAATAGAAATATACAAGGCTCTATATATGATAGAAAGTAATAGGAAAAAAAATAAAAAATTACGATATTAGCGAGTTGTAAAAAAAAAAGGAAAGAGATCTTTTTCCCTTTTTTTTTAGTCCACTTAATATCCTACTTTTCCCCGACGAATATTTACTTTCTATTATATATATTGGTCAGCCAATCTTCTTATTCAAAATCATAATTTGAATAAGATATATTTTACGACGTGTGATTAAATAAAAATACGGGAGAAGCGCTTCTACTTTACGGTTGATTTTATTCAACAATTGACCAAAAGAAAATATTTAGAAATAATAAATTGCATGAACTTAGATCAATAAAATAATAATATTTCTATGCAATAATTCGGACTAATCAATTTAATTTGCCATTTAGATCGTATTCCGCTGGAATAATGATAAACAAAACGGGATTCCTAAAAAAATGGATTGATTCTCGAATCCGATTGAATCTAATGGTTTACGTTATGGAAGAAAGACATGTATATGTGATATTAGATATTGACTCGTTATATATGAACTAAAGATATATTTCATTTGTCCGCGGCTGTGTGTGGGTTCTAATAGAAGTCCTTTCATACCTTGTGGCTGTCAATTAGTTGAAAAAGGAGATGAAATCAAGAAAAGATGGAAGAGTTGAAATAACAGTTCGGAACTAAGAAATGGAAGAACTAAAGTTCTATGGATTCACAAAAACTCTGTGGATAGAAACGAAAAAAGAGATATCGAAGTAGTTCTGATGATTCAATAATATTCTTACTTAAATTCGAAGTTCTTAGTTAATTCGACTGGATGAATCCTATCGATGGAATAATTAAGTCCTAATTCATTGGTTGATTGTATCATTAACCATTTCTTTTTGTTGGTACGAGGAACTTATCATGAATCCACTGATTTCTGCTGCTTCCGTTATTGCTGCTGGGTTGGCTGTAGGGCTTGCTTCTATTGGACCTGGAGTTGGTCAAGGGACTGCTGCGGGTCAAGCCGTAGAGGGTATCGCGAGACAGCCTGAGGCAGAGGGAAAAATACGAGGTACTCTATTGCTTAGTTTAGCTTTTATGGAAGCTTTAACGATTTATGGGTTGGTTGTAGCACTAGCACTTTTATTTGCGAATCCTTTTGTTTAATCTTAGAAATAGGAAAAATAAATATTTTCCTATTTTATTGCCTTGGACTTCTCGTTTGCTTTTTCAAATTAGATCAAGATTTCACTCCTACAATTTCTTATTCGTTGACAAAATAACCTACGGGAAGGGCTGATTTGCAGATGAGGAATTAGTATACCGACTCGCTTTCATCCTTCCCGTTCGTAGTCCAGAGGTGTTGCACCAACGAGGGGGTAATTCATACTTTAACTCGAATATTTTTTGACTCGATTTCAAAAAAAAAGAATAAATAAAAAGGGGGCAAAGTGATAGAAAAAGAGCTCTCATCGATTTTTTAGTCTATCTATAAGAGGAGATTATATGAAAAATGTAACCGATTCTTTCGTTTCTTTGGGCCACTGGCCATCTGCCGGGAGTTTCGGATTTAATACCGACATTTTAGCAACAAATCCAATAAATCTAAGTGTAGTGATTGGTGTATTGATCTTTTTTGGAAAGGGAGTGTGTGTGAGTTGTTTATTTCAAGAATAGGCTGGATCCAATCCGCTGTACCCTTTTCCGTTAGAACTAGGAAAGAAAGGTGCATGACCCCGCGAATTACTTCTTAAGAAATTATATGTAAGAACCACAGCATTTCGTGATTAATTGGCAAATCCACCTTAGATTCTCTAGCAACCAATAATGTGGGCCTGTTAAGATGGTTAAAGCAAACCGTTTGAAGTCGAGACACAGCGCGGTACTCTTTCTACCACTATGTTAATATAGAGATGGTGAATATTTTATCGATATAGAGCACTCATCTTGATAAAATAATTCGAACCGCTTCTTCTAAAAAAGAGCATTTTCCCTCTTTTATCCAATGCTGAATCGACGACCTGTGTCTTATGTATAAGTAAGAAGCGTTTTTTGGATTTGAACTGAAGAAAAAA